TAACCAGGGGGAAAATAGAGAATGAGCGTGGGGTAATAATTCCATATTAATTCGAACCAATCCATACGCTCCCATTTTTAATAAGATTCCGGCTAAAAGCATACAAGTACTGTAATGTGCCTCTCCGTGGGTGTCTGGTAACCATGTATGTAAGGGTATAATCGGCGATTTGACAGCAAAAGCAATAAGAAATCCAATATAGAATATTATTTCCAGTGCCACAGGATACGGCTGATTAGCTGATGTTTCAAAATTTAATGTTGGTTCATTGGAACCATATAAACCGATACCGAGAACTCCTATTAATAAAAAAATGGAACTTCCTGCAGTATACAAAATAAACTTTGTAGCTGAATACAAACGTTTCTTTCCCCCCCACATGGATAAAAGTAGATAAACAGGAATTAATTCTAATTCCCACATGATGAAAAAAAGTAAAATGTCTCGAGAAGAAAATGATCCTATTTGACCGCTATACATTGCTAACATCAGGAAATGGAATAATCGGGATTCCCGAGTAACTGGTTGAGCCGCTAAAGTAGCTAAAGTGGTGATAAATCCCGTCAGTAAAATAGGTCCTATAGAGAGTCCATCTATTCCGAATCTCCAATAAAAATCAAAAAATTTGATCCATTTATAATTCTCCGTCAATTGGATTAATGGATCGTCCAATTGGAAATGATAACAGAATGCGTAGGTTGTTAGAAGGAGATTCATTAAGCATATACAAATAGTATACCACCTAATTACCTTATTTCCTCTATGAGGAAATAAGAAGATTAAGGAACCCGCGGATATTGGCAAAACTACAACTATTGTTAACCAAGGAAAAAAATTCGTGGTAAAAATAAGATACACTTGGGCCAGAAAAACCCGTGCTCAAAATAGAAAAAAAATCTTTTCTATTTTGAGCACGGGTTTTTGTCAGTAAAAAAATGGTATTCGTGTGTGGTTTTTTGAAACGTATCAATAAGCTAGACCCATGCTTCGAGTTGTTTCATGCCATAAATAAACTCGAACACTCAAGAAATCTGTCGGACAGGCGGATTCACACCTCTTACAACCAACACAGTCCTCTGTTCTTGGAGCAGAAGCAATTTGCTTAGCTTTACATCCGTCCCAAGGTATCATTTCTAATACATCTGTGGGGCAGGCTCGGACACATTGAGTACATCCTATACATGTATCATAAATCTTTACTGAATGTGACATTGGATCTATTAATTTTTGAACATCAGCAATTTTCGATCTAGTAAACTTGTAAATAAATCATATATTTCAACACCAGACGAATCAATGATTTGCCAGAATTTTTCTAATCAATCTATCTCTGGATCAATTCATAAGAGAGGGCCAAGATACTTTGATTTCTTACGTTTTCGCAAACATGATTATACATTGTGTATCATACATGCGAATTGGAATTGATAAATATTCGAATTTTTCTGATTAATACTATTACTATTTATTCAACAAATTCGATTGATTGATACGAGTTGATTTTCTGTTACGATAAATTGACGAAACAATAGCTGGTCCAATAGCTGCTTCAGCGGCTGCGATAGCTATAACAAAAATTGAAAAAATATTTCCTTTTAATTGGCGACTATCAAAAAAATCAGAAAAAGTTACGAAATTGATATTAACCGCATTCAGTATAAGTTCAAGACACATAAGGGCTCTAACCATATTTCGGCTCGTGATCAATCCATAGATACCGATAGAAAATAAATAGGCACTCAAAACGAGTACATGTTCGAGCATCATTGACCAACTCCTTATCAATTTCGATTCATTTCAATATGAACAACAATTCAACAGATTCGATTGACTAGAGAATATAACAAGTACGGACCAAAAGAATATATTGGTAATAAATCGAATAAAAAAAAAATTATTTTAAACATAAACAATCTTTCACTTTCCCATTCACATATAAAATTAAAAGGAAATGGAGATAAAATAGAACAAAATGGAATTTAGATTGATGTTACTAGTTCTATTCTTACTGGCGAGCCACGACAATTGCACCTATCAAAGCAGCTAAAAGAATTATTGAAATGAGTTCAAATGGAAGAAAAAAATCTGTTGATAAATGAATTCCAATTTGTTGACTATTATTTATCAAATCTTGCTCTATAATCTGATTTGATCTTGTAGTCCAAATAATCCCGTACCATGATGTATCTGGAATAGTAGTTATTAGTGAAACAAAAATACTTGTACAAACCATCAAAGTAACTCCATCCCCAACGGTCCAAAGATGAAAATCTTGGTAATATTCTGAACCATTTATGAACATCACAGCAAATATGATTAAAACGTTTATAGCTCCCACGTAAATAAGTAGCTGTGCTGCAGCTACAAAATGAGAGTTTGATAAAATATAGAATAAAGATATACAAACAAGAACCAGTCCCAACGAAAAGGCAGAAAAAATTGGGTTGGTAAGTAATACTACTCCTAGACTTCCTAATACAAGACCTGATCCCAGAAAGATTAAAAGAAAATCATGTATCGGTTCAGGTAAATCCATTAGATGTAAAATAAAAGATAAATAAATCGAAATTTCATGACCTTATTGATACGACCAGGAAAAAATTTTATATACTAAATTCCTAATTGAATTAAGAGTGTGAATTGATGTAGGTACAGTTATAGGATTAATCTCATTCTTTATACGAAAGAGTAGTTCGAAACTATATTCAACTATACTATATATTATATTATTATATTAATTATATTATTAAATTAATTATTAATATTATATAATTTAGAATATTTTAATATAAAATAATAAAAAAATAGAATATAAATATAGAAACTTGATATAAATAATCAATAATCTATATAATCTATTATTATTAAAAAATATATTAAAAATATATTTTAATCAAAAATTTATTTGAATTGAATTGTTCGAATTGTATAATCGTCAATTACTGACATTGGTAAACGGCCCAAAGCAATTTGATTATAATTCAATTCGTGACGATCATAAGTCGAAAGTTCATATTCTTCAGTCATTGATAAACAATTTGTTGGACAATACTCAACGCAGTTACCACAAAATATACAGATCCCGAAATCAATACTGTAATTAAGCAATCGTTTTTTTCGAATATCAGTTTCCAGTTTCCAATCAACAACGGGTAGATCTATAGGACATACACGAACACATACTTCACAAGCAATGCATTTATCAAATTCAAAATGGATTCGACCGCGGAAACGTTCCGATGTGATTAATTTTTCATAAGGATATTGAATAGTTACCGGTAAACGATTTGCGTGGGATAAGGTAATCATGAAACTTTGACCAATGTACCTTGCAGCTCGTACTGTTTGTTGACCATAATTCATGAACCCAGTTACCATAAGGAACATAGCGTGAATATCTATGAATATTTTTGTTTTGTTTCTTTCTCTTGTTTGAGACAAGTTATGAATATAGAATATCAATCTTTTACAGTGAAAACAGTCGAAACGAAGTTGTTAATAATAGATTACCGAGAGAAATAGGTAAAAGAAATTTCCATCCAAGATTTAATAATTGATCCATTCTTAGCCTAGGCAAAGTCCATCTTGTTGTGATAGAAAAGAACAAGAACAAATAAGTTTTAGCTAATGTAATAAAGAGACCAATTGTAGTTCCAAAAACTCCACATGTTTTATTTATTTCAAAAAGCTCAGAAACGAATATGTAAGGAATAGATATATTCCAACCGCCCAAGTAAAGAATTGTTACAAATAATGAAGAAACTAATAAGTTTAAATAGGAAGCAACGTAAAATAAACCAAATTTTATACCCGAATATTCGGTTTGATAACCTGCTACTAATTCTTCTTCTGCTTCTGGTAAATCAAAAGGTAATCTTTCACATTCTGCTAGGGAAGAAATTAGAAAAACGATAAAACCTATAGGTTGACGCCACAAATTCCATCCCCAAAAACCATATTTTGATTGCGCGTCAACTATATCAACTGTACTTAAACTGTTAGATAATCCTAGTCGGTGATAACATTACTGTTCCCATCGCTATTACAGAACCGTACATGAGATTTTCACCTCATACGGCTCCTCGAAGGCCATAAATAAATCTAAGGACCGGTCCGGTTATTTATCTTGATATATCCCTAGGATAGATAGGATTCAAATCTATTGGATGGTCCTGAATTAGACCAATTGAATTCTGTCTGTTATAATAATAAATACAAAAGGTACTTCTGAATTGATCTCATCCCTTAATAATTTGAATTTGTTGAGTAATAATTAAATTCTTCAATAAAATACTCCTTTAGAATTATCAATAAGCCATCGTTTTCGATTACGTAAAAAAATTAGACACTAGTTTATGAATTATGACATAAATTGTATCTCCATGAATATGGATATAAGAAAGAATCCAAAGGGATCCCTCTTTTTTTTTTTATTTTAATTGTATTATTCTTTCTTTTTTTCGTTCCTATTCTTCTTTTTTTATGTGCAAAACAAAAGGGGACTTAAAAAAATTAAAGGATTATTTCGTTTCTGATAGTCATTTGTTTAATCAATGGATAGGAGCATACTCTGGATCGGAATTGTGGGGAGTACTGCCTGATTATTTCTACCAACTTAAAGCCCCAATTAGTATTCTTTTTATATTATGCAGAAATGCTCTTTTGGAGAATTTACATAATCTCTATTACTAATCCTTTGTGTATCTTGGTGTTTCTAACCATCCACTCATTTTTTATCAACCCCCTTTTCCTTTATGGTAATACATGTATGGTAATTCATACAAACGGTAGTGAAAACTCAATAAGGTTGGTCTTTTGAGCCCGCTTCAAGACAGGATAATTAATCAACCAATTTTGGGGTAGGTAAACGCTTTCTTCCGCTTATAATTTTTTTCCACTTAATTCTTATACATAGAAAATGAGACTCAATATTTTTACTGCGGATTCAAATGAAATTCAAATCATAGTATATTAAAATATTATATATTAAATATAAATATTTCATTTTTTATATAATTATATTATTTCTAATTTATATTATAAATTTATATTCTATTTATATTCTAATTGATATAAATATATAAAATAGATATAAATATATAAAATAGATGCTGTTTTATTTCACTCATATAACTATCTGATTTAGTTCATCAATCCGAATTCCAAATAAAAATAATGAAAATTAGAATATCTATTCAATTTTGTCTACCCCTTTCCTATAAAGAAGAAAAGAAATAAAGACGAAAAGAAAGGAGCATGGAAAAGTTTATGTCTCAACGAATCACACGTAGAGATATTGATAACACACATAGCGTTAATGGTATTTCATAACTAATCGATTGAGCAGCAGCCCGTAGACCACCCAAAAAGGAATATTTATTATTTGACCCATATCCTGACATAAGAAGTCCAATGGGAGCAATACTCGAAATAGCAATCCATAAAAAAACACCGATATTGAGATCAGCTAAAACAAAGTTATAGCCAAAAGGAATTACTGAATAGCTTACTAGAATTGATATGACTGATATGGATGGTCCAATACTGAATAAACGAATATCCCCCCTAGATGGAATAAGATTCTCTTTGAAAAGTAGTTTTATTCCATCTGCTAGAGCTTGAAGAACTCCCAAAGGACCGGCGTATTCAGGTCCAATACGCTGTTGTATCCCTGCGGATATTTCTCTTTCTAACCATACAATCACTAGTACACCTATTATGATTCCCAATACAAGAGTCAAAATAGGGACAAGTACCCATATAATTCCATAGACCTCTTTTAAAGATTCCAATCTGGAAAAAGAATTGATATCTTGTACTTCTGTTGTATCAATTATCATTTCAACGATCAACTTCTCCCATAATGATATCTATGCTACCTAGTATTGTCATAATATCAGCCAATTTCATTCTTTTAACTAACTGAGGAAGAATTTGCAAATTGATAAAACCCGGGGGACGAATTTTCCATCTCCAAGGAAAACCATTCTGATCCCCTATTAGAAAAATTCCTAATTCTCCCTTTGGGGCTTCAACTCTCACATAAAGTTCTTGTTTCGGTAATTCAAAAGTCGGAGACGGCTTTTTACTAATGAATCGATATTCAAAATCATTCCATTCTGGATCCTTTTCTCTATCAAAGCAGCGGATTTCTAAATTTTCATATGGCCCTCCCGGAATTCCTTCCAGAGCCTGTTGAATAATTTTTATGGATTCCACCATTTCACCAATTCGTACTAAATAACGAGCTAATGAATCTCCTTCTTTTTGCCATTGAACTTCCCAATCAAATTCCTCGTAACACTCATAATGATCAACTTTACGTAGATCCCATTGTATTCCGGAAGCCCGAAGCATTGGTCCTGATAAACCCCAATTTATTACTTCCTCTCCACCAACAATGCCTACTCCCTCAACCCGTTCTAAAAAAATTGGATTTCGCGTAATAAGTTTTTGATATTCAACAACCCCTGTTAAAAAATAATCGCAGAAATCCAAACATTTATCTATCCAGCCATGAGGTAGATCAGCTGCTACCCCTCCGATACGAAAATAATTATGCATCATTCTCATACCTGTGGCAGCTTCGAATAGATCATATATTAATTCTCTTTCTCTGAAAATATAGAAGAAAGGGGTTTGTGCACCAATATCTGCCATGAAAGGTCCCAGCCATAGTAGGTGAGAAGCTATACGACTCAACTCCAACATAATTACTCGAATATAGCTGGCTCTTTTGGGTACTTGAATATTTCCTAACTGTTCCGGTCCATTTACGGTTATTGCTTCTGTAAACATAGTAGCTAAATAATCCCAACGTGTTACATAAGGCAGATATTGTACAATTGTTCGGTTTTCCGCAATTTTTTCCATCCCTCTATGTAAATAACCCAATATTGGTTCACAATCAATAACATCCTCACCATCTAGAGTAACAATGAGTCGAAGAACACCATGCATTGATGGGTGGTGAGGACCCATATTGACTATCATGAGGTCTTTTCTTGTAGCTGGGGCAGTCATAGGTTTTTCCTCGATTCATTCTTCCATGAATTGCTTAAAACAAAAATAAGTTCATCAAAATTCAAGATCTAATAAATCGAATAATTCAAAATGACTCTTCAAATTAATGAGTTTGTGACTCCCGAATATCGAACTGATTAATTAATTTTTTATAACGTATTACATTTTTCTTTGACAAATAAGACAGGAGTCGTTGCCGTTTTCCCAGAATTTTACGTAAACCCCTTTGAGATAAATAGTCTTTTCGGTGCAATTCCAAATGTGAAGTAAGTCTTCGTATCTTATTGGTAAAATTGAATACTTGAAATTCAATCGATCCCGGGTTTTCTTCTTTTTTTTCTTGTAAAATAACAGGTATAAATGAATTTTTTACCATAAAATGAAAGCTTCTCTTCCCCCCCCCCTTTTTTTTTTATTCTAGATATTTTGATTGATCAGTAATAATAATGACATTCATTTTCAATTTGGTATATACAATAATCTTAATTTTCTTAAGAATTCCTTATTTTTTTTTTCAAATTAATTATTATTAATCAATCCAATTCAAATAGGTATACAAAAAATACTATATTTATGCATTCACAAAAGAAAAATTGTGGATTTCAAATAGGAAAGAAGATTCTGTTGATTCATTTATAGATCTAATGGATATATCATTGAATTAATATTATGTTACGGGAAATAGAAAAAATAAAAATGTAGATTGACGAATTTTCAATCGCGGATACATATGTATCCTTACCATACTGAAACGGCTCCCATTATTGGTATCAAACCAATAGCGATTCATACAAGCTAAATCTTCTAATCGATAATTTGGCCAAAGAAATAACTTTAAATTAATTAGTTTTTTTTTATCTTTATCAAGATCTTTACTTGTAGCCAAAACTTGACAATAATTATTCACTTTATTCTCGTTGTAAAATGCCGTATTTCTATGCACACTATTTCTATTCCTAGGATTGAAACAAATTAGAATTCTCAATTCTCTACGACGTCTAGCAGATAAAATATTTTCAGGAACAAGCAAATCATAATGATTTTTTTTTTTATTTTTAGTCACCTTTTGATCTGTTGTTCTTGGAATGGATTTATCAAAATTCTTCTTATCAACATAGCTTTTTTCTCGGTATCTTTGATTAATTTGGTGCTTTCTCTTATGAATCAACGAAAGGCTTATGGTTTGATACATAATAAATTGTTCATGGTTTTTTCTAGACCGACGAGTTGGTTCGATACTCAATATTTCTTTTTTCATCAATTCCTTATTTTTATTCAATTCTGTAAGAGTGAAATCCGTCTGATTCTTAATTTTCATAATATCTAGACTTAGTTCTCCTCTTTGAATAGAGGCTATAGCAATTTCTTTTAAATTTATCAGTCTAAGCAGGAGACAATATACTTTGATATTATTCATTATTCTTTCATTTAAGCAATCACACCAGTTCAATTGAAAAAGCAAATACCTTCTTAGGAAGCAATTAAGTTCTGCTTCGATGTTGTTCTTGTATTTCTTTTCTTTTACACCTTTTTTCACGTCCGATCCTGCATAATCTTCTTCAACATCTTTTTCTTTCTTTGAGAGAGATTCTTCAAGATTTACTCGGCCTGCGTATTCTGTTTTTTCTTGATTTCGTTTTTCTTTTTTTTTTTTCGATGGTCTAAAAATATCTATTTTTTTCCTTTCAGTGATGTTTTTCTTTTCATTAACATTTTTATTTCCATTAAAATTGAAAAAAAGTAATTTGATTGGTATGATCCATGGGTTACTCGTATATGCATTATAAAATATCAAAAATTTAGAGAAGAAAAAAAATTCCCGATTCGCTATGGAACGATTTAGTATTTCTACATTCATTCCCATCCAATCAAAAAAAAACCTTTTTTGATTGAATGGGTTGATTTCTTGATGAAACGTAAAATAATAATTGGTATCGATCCAAGCCCCAAAATCCACTTTATTTCTAAGACAAAAATTCAGAATTCTCCAATTAAAATACTTTCTATCCAGATTTTTTTCCATATCTAGAATATAATCTTTTACTATATAATTTTTGATAGGAATATCATCCGTCATATCAAATAATTTTTTTTTACATGTGTTATAAGTATAAGAAATTGTTTGGTTATTATTTGCTTGGAATGGCGATCTATATCCATAAATATATGATGAGTCCTTCTTATCTGCATAATTAATAGATTTATATGATAAAAGATCATACCCATATTGTTTTTTTATTTTTTTTTTTTGATTTGTTAATGAGTCTACTTCTTGTTTTTTGTAAAGAATTAATCTGTTTTTTTCATATGAATGACATTTGGTTAAATCTTTATTTTGAGCCACATGACATCCATTCATTCTATTTCGCCATTTTTGTGGGACTAATCTAGACCATCCACTCGGAGATAAATCGTATTGATAATGACCTTTTAACCAATTTGTCCATTGATTCATTACAGAATTGGGAGGGTTTTTATGTTTTAATTTAGAATGAAATATTCCTTGTACTCCAAAAAAATAATCCTTTATCTCATTCTTAAGAAAAAGAGGTCTTCCATGATATTCAAAAACAGATCTGAATTTATACTTATATAAGTTAATAACTTGGGCTTGTGATAATTTGTAAAATACATATGCTTGTGACAAAGAGGATACGTCACAAAAATTCTGTGAATTCCTATTACTAATATTCCAAATTGATTTTTTTATAGTAGAAATAAAGTGAATTAGACGTTGATTTTTTTTATCAATTCTTTCTTCATTATTGTAAATGTATTTATTAATAATTTTTTTTGTTGATTCAAGAAAAAGTTGTACATTCATCCTAGGAATATTAATGATACATACAAAGATATCTATGTATACTTTTTCCATTAAAAATTTAAAAAAATAATGTGATTTACGGGCTAATCGAACATTTCTTCTTTGTAATATCTGCCAAATATTTTTTTGTAATTCTAATCTTTTATCATCATAAGTTGTTTTCTTAGAACAAATATTTCTCTCTGAAATTAGAAACCCCTTTTTCTTGTCTTTTGTAAAATTTTCTATTTGTTTTATGATTGTCTTTCTTCTATCATTCAGATTTTTGATTTTTTTTTCTGTCAATGAATAATTTGTCCAATTAATAGATAGAATTGGAATGGCTGATTCGGAAATCATTGGATTACTGATTGTTGAATCTTTTTGAATCTCATTCAATTCATATATTTTTCTTAATCCAAATATAAATAAAAGATTTGATAGTGATAGTTTTTTTATTTTTTCTTTTAGAAATAAAATCCTTTTGAGAATACTTTTGATGATCCATTGTGCTTTTTCTTTTGAGACATTTAGAAAAAATTTGGTTCTTTCGTTTAAAACTTTTAGAACTAGAAAAAATTTCTTTTTCCAATTTTTCATTTTTTTTTTAAGTTCTTTAAAAATGGGATAAAAAAAAGAAAGTCGGTTTCGGGGAGAAGAAGAAAAGGGCAAGTCTACTTCCATTCCGAAAACTGTTAAAAAGCAAAAATCCATTTTTTTCGCTTTTTTTTTCATTGGATCCTTTTCCTTTTGAGGGAATCGTAGCTTAGATCTGTGCCAAGGTTTCAGACGAAAAGGAAAAAGGATCTTTATTTGAATACCCTCGGTTAGCCAGTTTTTCGGAAATTCTGTTTCGGATAATGGAACGGCATTATAGGTACATTTAATATACATTTCTCTATTCCAATCCTTTAAATCCTCTGACCATTCGGGAAATTGAAATAATAGTATACGAACGATATTTTTAGTTATTATCAATGAAGGTAATAGAATATATTTTCTAATAATCGATTGGATTACTAATAAAAAACCCCTTATTACTTGAGCATATATAATGCTATCCCAAGCTTCTGCTATTTCTATACGCTTTTCTTCGTCTTTTTTCTTAATTTCTTTTGTCTTTTCCTCTGTATAATCCGAAATTTTCAACTCTGTATTTTTATTTTTCCACATCCAATTTTTAAAACGAAAAAAAAAATTCATTGGCTCGAAAATATCAAAAGAAAAGAAAGAGGGTTTGTCAATTTTGTCCAAAAAAAGAGGGGAATGCGCGTTTGCTTGAAAGAGTTTCCAAGTAACAGTTTTACGTCTTTGAACGCGTCTAGATCCTTTGATTATGTCTCGCCGAAAATCCGGTAGTTGTGAATAACGTATTAAAGCTAACTCATCTTTTTCATCCGAAGTATCAGTATCCTTGGTATACGTATAAGTATCGTGATTCTCTGAGTCATTAGTCAAAATCACTACACGTTTGGCTTTTCTTGAACGAATTTCATAATCCTCTGTTTTACCAGCTCTTTCCAGGTATTCTACCTCATCAATTAATTTGTATGACCATCGAGGAACTTTTTTACTGGTTTCTTTTATTCCAATACATTTTTTTCTATTTCGAATTGTTTTATCGTTCGGATCAGTTATAATTGCGTCGAATAATAATTTCATTTTTTTTTTGTTATCTTCGGACTTTTCATGTTCTGGAAATAAATAAAGTTCTTTAAAATTTAAACTTGATATTGATTTTCCAGAAAATTGACTGATCAAGTTAAAAAAAAAAAGAATTTCAGTTGATAATGATTTTTTATCAAATGGATCTATTTTCTGTTCAAAGTCCGGATAATTAGTATTAATATTAAGAAGGATACCATGAATCTTATTTATCCAAATCTCGTTTTTTGTGTAAGTTTTATTTTTGATTGAGAGTGAAAAACTTTTTTTGATTCGGCCGCGATAGGGTCCGTTCAAGAAGGGATCATATATTTTAGGTAAGTATTTTTTTTTAGTCTCATCATTACATAATCTAATCCTTTTTTCGAGTACATCGAAAGCAATAAATTCCTTATCTAGAGCTTCGGCCCTATTTAGAAATTTATTGATTAGGTTGTTTCTTTTTTGTTCATTAATAGAACGCCAATGATTATCCAATTCATCATAGGAGAGTTTTTCTGTTGTAAAGAGAGACATCTTTCTTTGTATCATTTCAAGAAAAGTTGACAAACTAGATGGATACGTAAAAGATATTTTTTCTTTTGCATCACTTTGACATGTATAAAAACAAAATTGTGACAGTTCATCTCTTACAGCATTTTCAAATCGATCATTTTTTATATATCGCAATGGACGATGAAATCGTTTATAATCGAAAAGAATCTTTAGAAGAGGTTTTTCCAATCGGAAGATATCTTTCTCCTCTTTTTCATCGATTTTGTACGATTCCTCCCTTTCCTCCGAAAAAAGAGAAGGAAAAAGATATTCTTCAGTGGATTTATTTTGTTCTTTTTTAGTTATCTTTGTTTTGGAAGTTCTTTCTACATCTATTTTGTTATCAATTTCACCCCTTTTCTTAATAAAAATAGGCGACGGTGTTCTGCCTAAATAGTATAAACAGGTAATAAATAAAAAAATAATAAACATATAATTTCTCAATTCTGACATAATGTACTTATTAGATCGAATA